AAGTGCTTCTTTAGGAGTTAAACTTCCATTTGTCCATATTTCTAGAAAAAGTATCTCCTGTTTTTCATTATTATTCCCATAACAATGAATACTATGATTCGCATTTCGAACAGGCATGAATACAGCATCTATGGGATAACTTCCGTCGTGAAAGTTCTTTGGCATTTTTATACCGTATCCTCTATTTCTCTCGATTTGTAATCCAATACACAAATCAATTGGTTCGATTAGGCTAGCTATATGCTGTGTATTATCAACGATTTCCACAGAAGGTGGTAAGATGATGTCTTGAGCAGTTACATATCCGGGACCCTTGGCACAAATAAAGGCATTACGAGTTCCATACAAATTACTTCTCAATACAATTTCTTTCAAATTCATTAAAATTTCATGTACTGATTCTTGAATACCTACTATGGTAGAATATTCGTGTGGTATTTTCTCAGATTTTGCACGTGTAATGCATGTTCCTTCTATTTCTCCAAGCAAAGCTCTTCGCATCGCAATGCCTATTGTGTCGGCTTGGCCTTTCATAAGTGGAGACAGAATAAAGCGTCCATAATAAAGACGCTTACTATCTGTTCTTGATTCAACACACTTCCACTGTAGTGTCCGAGTAGAGACTTTTACTTTCTCTCGAACCATAGCAATATTATTTTATTTGATCAGATCATTGAATCATTTATTTCTCTTGAAATCTCTTTAGTGTTTATTTCTACACACGTCTTTTTTTAGGGGGTCTACAGCCATTATGTGGCATAGGGGTTACATCTCGTACGAAACTTAATAGTATACCACTTCTACGAATAGCTCGTAATGCTGCATCTCTTCCGAGACCAGGACCCTTTATCATAACTTCTGCTCGTTGCATACCTTGGTCTACTACTGCTCGAATAGCATTTCCCGCTGCGGTTTGAGCAGCAAAAGGAGTCCCTCTTCTTGTACCCTTGAATCCACAAGTACCGGCGGAGGACCAAGAAATTACCCGACCCCGTACATCTGTAACAGTAACAATGGTATTGTTGAAACTTGCTTGAACATGAATAACTCCTTTTGGTATTCTACGTGCACTTTTCCGTGCACTACTGCGCCCATTCCTACGTGAACCAACTTTTGGTATAGGTTTTGCCATATTTTATCATTTCATAAAGATAAGTCAGAGATATATGGATATATCCATTTCATGTCAAAACAGATCTTCTATTTTTATTTGTTCATCGCTTTCTTTAAGATTAGTTTATTTTCTTTAGGGAGTTCTTTTTAGAATAGAAAGATTATCCTTGTCTTTGTTTATGTCTTGGGTTGGAACAAATTACGATAATTCGTCCCCTCCTACGGATTAGTCGACATTTTTCACAAATTTTACGAACGGAAGCCCTTATTTTCATAGTTGTTATTCCTTAAATTTTTCCGAATCCACTTATTGGAAGAAAATAAGTTTCTTGAAATTTTTGAACCTTGAATTGGATCCCCCTGAAAGTAATCTTGAAGTTGAAAAAACTACCTAATCGTTCGAATCCTTGTTGCGGAGTCTATAAATTATACGCCCCCTGGTTGAATCATAAGCACTTACTTCACTTTTGTTGACTCTATCCCACGGTGGCATACGTATAAAAGTCGATCGGATCCTTCCTGAAGCATAACCTAGAATTAGATCTTCATTATCTAAAGGAATCCGGAATGGAAGGGATTCACTAATTTAACCTCCATGAATCTATTTTTGTTCTTTTATTCCAGGTAAAATTTCCTTGACGTATCAACTACTGTAGGGCAGGAGGAGTTCTATTAGACAACCCGTGCTTTTTTCTTTTTTTTTTTCACAAATGGAAAGTTTCGGATACAATTCGGATATCAGACAGATTACCATATATAACACAAAATTTCTCCGCCGATTCCTTCTAGTCGAGCCTCCCGGTCTGTCATTATACCCCGCGAAGTAGAAAGAATTACAATCCCCATCCCGCCTAAAATTCTAGGAATTTGTTGATAGTTAGAATAGATTCGTAGACCGGGTCGACTGATCCGTCGTAAATTTAAAATAGTTCTATATGGTCCTTTCCTATTCCTTCTATGTCGTAGGGTTAAAACCAAAAAATATTTGTTGCTTTCCCGATGTTTCCTTACGTTATCGATAAAACCTTCTCGTAAAAGTATTTTAACAATGTTTTCAGTGATGTTAGTAGATCCTATTCGAATCGTTCCTTTTCTATTCATGTCAGCATTTCGTATAGAGGTTATTATGTCAGCAATAGTGTCCTTACCCATGGTAAACTAAAATTATTGTTGCTCCGAATTTTGATATAACCAACGTGTTCTTTTTTTTTACTTAGTAAAGGTATATACGTGAGACACAATCTACTAATTAATCTATGTCATTTAAATACTCTAATTTAAATACTATAACTATATTGAGGTCTCGTCTTATAATACCTCAGGAGCTAATGAAACTATTTTAGTGAAATTTAACTGTCTCAATTCCCGGGCGATCGCACCAAAAATTCGAGTTCCTTTTGGATTTCCTTCTTGATCAATGACAACTGCAGCATTGTCATCATATCGTATTATCATACCGTTGTCGCGTTTGAGTTCTTTACAAGTACGTACAATTACAGCTCTGATCACTTCTGATCTTTCTAGAGGTGTATTTGGTACTGCTTCCTTGATCACAGCAACAATAACGTCACCAATATGAGCATATTGGCGATTACTAGCTCCTATGACTCGAATACACATCAATTCTCGGGCCCCGCTGTTATCTGCTACATTCAAATGGGTCTGAGGTTGAATCATTTTTTTAATCTCTTCTTTCAATGTAACAAAGGACGAAGAAAAAAAGAAATATTGTTTGTCAAAAAAAAAAGGAAACCCGCAATTGTTTTTTTTATTCCCAAGACTTCTTTCCTTTGGTTCTATATTCCTATCCTGAAATAATGAATTGAGTTTTTATAGGCATTTTGGACGCCGCTATTGAAATAGCCTTTCTGGCTATATTTTCGGCTACTCCGCTCATTTCATAAAGTATTCTGCCCGGTTTAACGACAGCTACCCAATACTCGGGAGATCCTTTCCCCGAACCCATACGTGTTTCTGTAGGTCTTACCGTAACTGGTTTGTCTGGAAATATACGTACCCATATTTTTCCACCACGGCGTACATTTCGTGTCATTGCGCGGCGCCCCGCTTCTATTTGTCTAGATGTAATCCAAGCGGGTTCAAGTGCTTGAAGAGCATATCTACCGAAACAAATGCGATTACCTCGATAAGATATTCCTTTCATTCTTCCTCTATGTTGTTTACGAAATCTGGTTCTTTTTGGGTTATAGTTGATGGTTGTTTATCAATTCCATCTCTACTACAGAACTGGACATGAGAGTTTCTTCTCATCCAGCTCCTCGCGAAAAAAATGACTAAAAAAATATTTTATTTTATTCTTAAGATATACAGGTAGTTAATGAATAATAGATTGAATCCTGGGATTCTTTGCTTTGAGATTTTATCTGATCTATTAGAAATTTGTATATCTTGTTTGGATATATATTGGATATATATATAAGTAATTAAACATGGATTCTATTTATAGATAATGTCTTATCTTGGTTTTGTTATAATGTTATAACGAATCTTTATTTTGTTTTGTCTTTTTTTATCATATTCATATCGGATCGACAAAAATTTAACAATCAAATAAAATAAAAATAAAATTTTCGCGGGCGAATATTTACTCTTTCAATATCTATTTCAGTTGTCGGGTTAACTCATGACCTCTCAGAATCAGACTAAAAAGAAATGAAGTGGCCTCGGGTTTGTTCCGCCATCCTACCCGATAAATCATTAGGATTCGTTTTCAATAGAATCCTCTGCATTCACGGGTTCCGTCGTCCCCATCGCTTCTCGATTAATGCTTAGGTCTGAATTCTCCAATGGAGCCTTAATTTAATATTTATTTAATATTAAATTTAATAATTTTTTACTAATTTTATTTTAATATTTAATAAAAATAAAAAAAAAAATTGTTCTTGAGTCAACCTTCTCAGTCTTTATTGACTTAAGGCTCTTGATTTTTTCTTCGATGAACAGATATTCATCTAATTATTGATGAATCTCTATTGATGCTCTATTACATTGCTCTTTATGAGATGCTTCATAGACCTTACATATTGGAATAATATATCATTTCATTGCTATTTCTTTTTCTCTCTTTCTCTCATCCTTCTATTTATCCACATACTTTTTTATTTTGCTTCACAATTTAGATATATTCATAATCAGATTGGTTTTTTTCTTTTACTTAATGCAAAAAAAAGATTTCAGTTGCTATAATGATATGACCAATATATCATATCTTGACTGATTCTTTGGATCCAGATAATCCGAAGCGATGAGTTGGTTATTAGTGCTATAGTTATTAGCTTATACTGGGGTCCGCCCATTTTTTTTTGAATGCTAAGCCTAAAAAACCCAACGAGTCGCACACTAAGCATAGCAATTATATCAAATGATCAATCAAATTTTTATTTAACCTTATAGAATTTAGAACTGCTCATTTTTTTATGTTCAATCAAAAAATGAAAGAATTTGTCATTTTTTGTTCTATCACAGAATAGAACGTAAAGACAAGTAGAGTCTTATTCTTATTATTCTTCATCCATAAATATCCAAATTTTTATTCCTAATACCCCATAGATAGTTCGAACTCTATAGGAGCAATACTCAATTTTCGCTCCAATGGTTTGTAGAGGAACCCTACCTTCTCGGATCCATTCGACACGCGCGATTTCTTTTCCGTCGATACGCCCTGCAATTTGTATTTGAATTCCTTTTGTATCCGCTTGCTCAGTTAATTCAATAGCCTTTTTCATTGCTTTTCGAAATGAAACTCGATTCTTTAATTGTCCGGCTATAAATTCGGCAAGAATATTAGGGTGCCCGTAAGGATTTGCAATTCTTGTAATAGCAATGTTGAGTTTTCGGTTCATACAATTAAGTTCTTTTTGCACATT